AATGAATTGCCTGATAAAAGGGTTATCTTGATAGGATAAATTATGTAAGTTTTTACATTCATTATAATTAATAGAATTAAACTATTGCCAAAAATATCAAAAATTTTTATGCCTCATACACTAAATTATAGTTATTTTATTGAAAAAAGATAAGCTAAATAAAGCTTTTAGGTTCATACCCTAACTATAAAGAATAATCTTTTCTTTTTAATGATAAAAAATCCATCAAAATTAATCTTTTTATTTTCAATATTTTTAGGAACTTTTATTACAATTTCTTCCAACTCTTGAATAGGTGTTTGAATAGGTCTAGAAATTAATTTATTGTCATTTATTCCCCTAATAATTGACTTAAATAATTTAATATCAACAGAATCTTCCCTAAAATACTTTTTAACTCAAGCATTCGCTTCTTCTTTATTAATATTAGCAATAATATTATTTATAATATTTAATAATTTAACTTTTTTTATTGATTCTTTTAATTTTTCTTTTTTAATTTCAGTGCCCCTAATAATTAAAAGAGGATTTGCTCCATTCCATTTTTGATTCCCAAATATTATAGAAGGATTAAACTGAATACCTAATCTTATTTTATTAACCTGACAAAAAATTGCCCCAATAACTATTTTATCCTACATAGAAAATTTAACTTTTTTTATTTTTTTTATTATTTTATCGGCTATTATTGGAGCTGTTGGAGGTTTAAATCAAACATCTTTACGTAAAATTTTAGCCTTTTCATCAATTAATCATTTAGGTTGAATACTATCTGCCATAATTTTTAATGAATCCCTTTGAATAATATATTTTATTATCTACTCTTTTATTTCCATTAGATTAATTCTTTTATTTTGACAATTTAATTTATTTCATATTAACCAAATTTTTTCTATAAATTCAAATTCAGCTATTTTAAAATTTAATTTTTTAATTTCTTTTCTTTCCCTTGCAGGATTACCCCCCTTTTTAGGATTTTTACCTAAATGATTGACAATTCAAATATTAACTTCAATAAATCAATATTTTTTAATTTTAACTATAATTTTTTTATTTCTTTTCTTTCCCTTGCAGGATTACCCCCCTTTTTAGGATTTTTACCTAAATGATTGACAATTCAAATATTAACTTCAATAAATCAATATTTTTTAATTTTAACTATAATTTGTATATCCTTAATTACAATATACTTCTATTTACGAATTTGTTACTCTACTTTTATACTAAACTATGAAGAAATTTCATGAAACTATTTATCTTCATTTAAATTAAATTTATATTTATTAAATATAATTTTTATTTTTATTTCAATTAATGGTTTATTCCTAGTAGTTAGAATTTTTAATTAAAACTTTAAGTTAAAAAAACTATTAACCTTCAAAGCTAAAAATATAAGATAAATCTTTTAAGTTTTAGTAATTTAATTACTCCTTTAGAATTGCAGTCTAATATCATTATTGAATATAAAACCTGATTAAAAAGAATTAATTTCTTATACATAAATTTACAATTTATTACCTATTATCAGCCATTTAATCTTATTTTGCGACAATGATTATTTTCAACAAATCATAAAGACATTGGAATTTTATATTTTATTTTTGGAGCCTGATCTGGAATAGTTGGAACTTCTCTCAGAATAATTATTCGAGCTGAATTAGGACACCCTGGAGCCTTAATTGGAAATGATCAAATTTATAATGTAATTGTTACTGCTCATGCTTTTATTATAATTTTTTTTATAGTAATACCTATTATAATTGGAGGATTTGGAAACTGACTAGTACCCCTAATACTAGGAGCTCCTGATATAGCTTTCCCTCGAATAAATAATATAAGTTTTTGAATATTACCCCCCTCTCTTACACTACTTCTTTCAAGAAGATTAGTAGAAACAGGGGCTGGAACAGGATGAACTGTTTATCCTCCTCTTTCCTCAACAATTGCTCATGCTGGAGCATCTGTTGATTTAGCAATTTTTTCTCTACATTTAGCAGGAATTTCTTCAATCTTAGGAGCTGTAAATTTTATTTCTACTATTATTAATATACGAGCTCCCGGAATCACTTTTGACCGAATACCCTTATTTGTTTGATCAGTGTTAATTACTGCTGTTCTCCTTCTCTTATCCTTACCAGTTTTAGCTGGAGCTATTACAATATTATTAACAGATCGAAATTTAAATACCTCATTTTTTGACCCAGCTGGGGGAGGTGACCCTATCCTTTATCAACATTTATTCTGATTTTTTGGTCATCCAGAAGTTTATATTTTAATTTTACCTGGATTCGGAATAATTTCACACATTATTAATAGAAATAGAGGAAAAAAGGAAACATTTGGATCTCTAGGTATAATTTATGCTATATTAACAATTGGTCTTCTTGGATTTATTGTTTGAGCTCACCATATATTTACTGTTGGAATAGATGTTGACACCCGAGCTTATTTCACTTCAGCAACAATAATTATTGCTGTACCAACAGGAATTAAAATTTTTAGTTGATTAGCAACTCTTCACGGAACCCAATTTGTTTACTCTGCATCTCTTCTTTGATCTTTAGGGTTTGTATTTTTATTTACTGTCGGAGGATTAACAGGAGTAATTTTAGCTAATTCATCAATTGATATTGTTCTTCATGACACTTATTATGTAGTAGCCCATTTTCATTACGTTCTTTCTATAGGAGCTGTCTTTGCTATTATAGCAGGATTTATTTATTGATACCCTTTATTTAGTGGACTTTCAATGAATGAAAAATTATTAAAAATTCAATTTAGTATCATATTTGTAGGAGTTAATTTAACATTTTTTCCTCAACATTTTCTTGGATTAGCAGGAATACCCCGACGTTACTCAGATTATCCTGATTCTTATACATCCTGAAATTTAGTGTCATCAATCGGGTCAACTATTTCCTTTATTGGTATTATTATATTTATTTATATTTTATGAGAAAGAATAATTTCTAATCGAAATGTAATTTATTCAATTCAATTAAATTCTTCAATTGAATGACTTCAAAATAACCCTCCTGCTGAACATAGTTTTAATGAACTTCCTTTATTAACAAATTTTTAATGTGGCAGAATAGTGCAATGAATTTAAGCTTCAAATATAAAGATTACCTTTCATTAAAATATGGCTACATGAATAAATTTCAATTTACAAGATAGAGCTTCACCTTTAATAGAACAATTAATTTTTTTTCATGATCATTCATTATTAATTTTAATTATAATTACTGTATTAGTAAGTTACTTAATAACAATATTATTTTTTAATAAATTTACTAACCGTTTTCTTCTATCAGGTCAATTAATTGAAATTATCTGAACTATCATCCCAGCAATTATTTTAATATTTATTGCTCTTCCTTCTCTACGAATTCTTTATTTACTAGATGAAATTAATGACCCTTCTATTACTTTAAAAACAATTGGTCACCAATGATATTGAAGTTATGAATATTCTGATTTTTCATCAGTAGAATTTGATTCCTATATAATTCCAACAAATGAACTACCTTTAGGTAATTTTCGTTTACTAGATGTGGATAACCGAGTTATTTTACCTATAAATTCTCAAGTACGAATTCTAGTTACAGCCGCAGATGTAATTCATTCATGAACTGTACCTGCATTAGGAGTAAAAATTGATGGTACTCCAGGTCGTTTAAATCAAACTAGATTTTTAATTAATCGCCCTGGATTATTTTATGGCCAATGTTCAGAAATTTGTGGAGCTAATCATAGTTTTATACCAATTGTAATTGAAAGTACATACCTTAATAATTTTATTAATTGAATTAAAAATTTTAATTCATTAGATGACTGAAAGCAAGTACTGGTCTCTTAAACCATTTTATAGTAATTTAGCAATTACTTCTAATGAAAAAAAAATTAGTTAAAATATAACATTAGTATGTCAAACTAAAATTATTAATCAATTAATATTTTTTAATCCCACAAATAGCCCCTATTAATTGATTAAGATTATTTTTTATATTTTCAATTATTTATTTAATTTTTAATATTTTAAACTACTTTAATTTTTTTTTAATTTATCCATCAAATAAAAATCTAAAAACAAGTAAAACAACTTCATATTTAAATTGAAAATGATAACTAACCTATTCTCAGTTTTTGATCCATCAACTAATATTATAAATATTTCATTAAATTGATTAAGTACATTAATTGGTTTATTAATTATCCCTTCTTTATATTGAATTCTACCATCTCGCCATAATATGATTTGAAACAGAATTATTTACACTTTACATAAAGAATTTAATACTCTCTTAGGAAATACTCCCCATAAGGGAAATACACTTTTATTCATTTCTTTATTCTCAATCATTTTATTTAATAATTTTTTAGGTTTATTTCCATATATTTTCACAAGAACAAGTCATTTAACAATAACTCTTTCTTTAGCACTACCTCTATGATTAAGATTTATATTATATGGTTGAATTAATCATACTCAACACATATTTGCTCACTTAGTACCACAAGGAACTCCTTCCGCTCTTATACCTTTTATAGTTTGTATTGAAACTATTAGAAATATAATTCGTCCTGGAACTTTAGCAGTTCGATTAACAGCAAATATAATTGCTGGTCATCTTCTACTTACATTAATAGGAAATACAGGACCTAATTTATTAACATCTTTTGTATTTATCTTATTAATAGCACAAATTGCCCTATTAGTTTTAGAATCTGCTGTAGCAATTATTCAATCTTATGTTTTCGCAGTTCTTAGAACTCTTTATTCTAGAGAAGTTAACTAATGTCTACAAAATCAAATCATCCATTTCATTTAGTTGATTATAGCCCATGACCTTTAACAGGATCAATTGGAACAATAACTTTAGTATCCGGAATTGTAAAATGATTCCACCAATTTAATATAACTCTTTTATTTCTTGGATTAATTATTATTTTATTAACTATATACCAATGATGACGAGATATTTCACGGGAAGGTACTTTCCAAGGTCTACACACACATACAGTAACAATTGGATTACAATGAGGAATAATTTTATTTATTATTTCAGAAGTATTTTTTTTTTTATCATTTTTTTGAGGATTCTTCCATAGAAGTTTATCTCCTTCTATTGAACTTGGGATAAACTGACCCCCTATAGGAATTGAACCTTTCAATCCTTTCATAATCCCCCTATTAAATACAGCTATTCTTTTATCTTCAGGAATTACAGTTACATGAGCCCATCATAGTTTAATAGAAAATAATTTCTCACAAACATTTCAAGGATTATTTTTTACAGTAATTTTAGGAATTTATTTTTCTATTCTTCAAGCATATGAATATATTGAATCACCATTTACTATCGCAGATTCAATTTATGGATCTTCATTTTTTATAGCAACAGGATTCCATGGACTTCATGTATTAATCGGAACAACTTTCTTATTAATCTGTTTAATTCGTCACTTAAAATTTCATTTTTCATCTCACCACCATTTTGGATTTGAAGCTGCTGCTTGATATTGACATTTTGTTGATGTAGTTTGACTTTTCCTTTATATTTTTATTTACTGATGAGGTAGATAAAATTTATATAGTATAATAAGTATATGTAACTTCCAATTACAAGGATTAAATCATATTTAATATAAATAATTATTTTAATAACAACTATTTCTTTTATTATCTTTTGTATTGCATGTTTAACAATACTATTAGCATCTATTCTTTCTAAAAAAACATTTATAGACCGAGAAAAATGTTCCCCCTTTGAATGTGGATTTGACCCAAAAAGTTCTTCTCGAATTCCATTTTCTCTACGATTTTTTCTTATTACAATTATTTTTTTAATTTTTGATGTAGAAATTGTTCTTTTAATACCAATTATTGTAATTATAAAAATATCAAATTTAATATTATGATCATACTCAAGAATTTTTTTTATTATTATCTTATTAATTGGACTTTATCATGAATGATCCCAAGGAGCCCTTGAATGAACCTCCTAATAGGGTTATAGTTAAATTAACATTTGATTTGCATTCAAAAAATATTGAATAATTTCAATTTTCCTTAAAATATGAAGCGATAAATTGCAGTTAGTTTCGACCTAATCTTAGATAAATTATTATCCTTATTTTTAATTGAAACCAAAAAGAGGTATATTACTGTTAATAATAAAATTGAATAACTTATTCCAATTAAGGAAATATGATGTTCAAATAAAAGCCGCTAACTTTTATATTTAATGGTTAAATTCCATTTATATTTCTATTTATATAGTTTAAAAAAACATTACATTTTCACTGTAAAAATAAAATTTTATATTTTTATAAATATTTACTAAAATTAATTACTTAATTATTAATATAATTATATTAATAAATTATTTAAAATAATCTTATCTCCACAATATCTTCAATATTGAACTCTAATATATAAGCTATTTAAATAAATAATAATAAAAATTATAATAATAAAACTTAATTATTAATATAATTATATTAATAAATTATTTAAAGATAATCTTATCTCCGCAATATCTTCAATATTGAACTCTAATATATAAGCTATTTAAATAAATAATAATAAAAATTATAACTAATAAAAATCAAAATAAAAAACTTAAAAGATAAATTTTTAAGTTATTATTTTGGTAAAGTTGATAGTTCTGAGAAAGATTTAAAAAAAAATAATAAATATTTTGACCTCCTAAATATTCTCTTCAACCTTGATCTATTCTTTTTACACAAGTTAATCCTAATTGTAAAGGAAATTTAATAGATCCATAAGTAGACAAAATAGGTATAAACCATATATTACCAAAAAAATAAACTATTTTATAAAAATTTAATATTTTATTGTAATAATAAAAAGAAACATTAGACACTATATACCCTACTAATCCTCCTAAAATACACACTGTTAAAGTTAATAACTTTAAATAAAAAGGTAAACAAATTATATATCTAGTCGGAAAAATTAATCAACTCAAAATTCTTCCTATTACAATAGACATAAACACCAAGGGTAATATACCCTTTAACATAACTCAACTCTCATCATTCAAAGGATTTAAAGATATTCTATTAAATCTTCCAGTTATTGTATAATATACAAATAGAAAAGAATAACAAACATTTAAAAATATAGAAAAAATAAAAAAAAAAATTAATATATTAACATTAGATAAACTAACTAATTCTAAAATTATGTCCTTAGAGTAAAATCCTGCTAAAAAAGGTATCCCACATAAAGCTAAATTAGCAATATTAAAACAAGTAGTTGTTAAAGGTATAGAAATTACAAGACTCCCTATAGAACGAATATCTTGAGAATTTATTATATTATGAATAATTGCCCCTGCACATATAAATAATAAAGCCTTAAATAGTGCATGAGTCAAAAGATGAAAAAAAGCTAATATTGGAAATCCAAGAGACAAAATTCTTATTATTAACCCTAATTGACTTAATGTTGAAAGAGCAATAATTTTTTTTAAATCATACTCAAAATTAGCCCCTAATCCAGATATAAATATTGTTAAACTAGAGATTAATAAAAGAAACTGACCAAATCCTGTTCCTGAAATTAAAATATTAAACCGAATCAATAGATAAACCCCTGCTGTGACTAGTGTTGACGAATGAACTAAAGCAGAAACAGGTGTCGGAGCTGCTATAGCAGCAGGAAGTCAAGAAGAAAAAGGAATTTGAGCTCTTTTTGTTATTGCTGCTAAAATTATTAAACCGGCAATAATTTTTATACTAAAATCTTCCTTTATAAATTCAATATAAAAAACATAATTTCATCTTCCATAATTTAATATTCAAGCAATTGATAATAAAAAGGCTACATCCCCAATTCGATTTGATAGAGCTGTTAATATCCCAGCTCTATAAGATTTTACATTTTGAAAATAAATAACTAAACAATAAGAAACAAGGCCAAGCCCATCTCACCCTAATAAAATTCTAATTAAATTTGGTCTAATAATTAATAATATTATTGACAAAACAAATATTAAAACTAAAAAAATAAATCGATTAATGTTTTTATCTTCTCTTATATACTCCTTTCTGTATAAAATTACCAAAGAGGAAATAAAAAGAACAAAAGATATAAATAAGAGACTAATTCAATCTAATAAAATAGTTATTAAAATAGAACAAGAATTTAAAGAAACAATTTCTAAATCAATAAAATAAACTAAATTATTTAATAAAAAATTTAAACTACATAAAAAACAAACTATTCTAATAAACATTAAACAAAAAAAACTAATTAAACAAATAGAAATATGAAACATTTATTTAAAGTGAAATAATCACATTCTTGACACCACAAATCAAAATTTTTTTTAAACTATTTAAATATAATCAAAGTATACATAAGTCACTCTTTAAAATTAATAAATTTAAAGGGAATCAGTGTAAAAATAAAAGTAAATACTCTCGACTAAACCCACCTGCATAAGAATAAGCTGCAGAATATAAAGAACCATGTTGACTATAAGCATATAAATACAAGGAATAAGCAGCTCTAAAAAAAGATAATAAAGAAATTATAATTATTGAAATTCAAGATCACGAAATAATTCTATTTAATAAACTAATTTCCCCCAATAAATTTAAGGTAGGAGGAGCAGCTATATTAGCTGAACTTAATAAAAATCATCATAAAGTCATTCTTGGTATAAAATTTATTAAACCCTTATTAATTAATAATCTTCGACTACCAAGACGTTCATAAGAAATATTTGCTAAACAAAATAATCCAGAAGAACACAATCCATGAGCAATTATTAAAGTAAAAGACCCATTTAACCCCCAAGAAGATAATGTTATAATACCCCCTAACACAATTCCTATGTGGGCAACAGAAGAATAAGCAATTAAAGCCTTTAAATCAATCTGACGTAAACAAATTAAACTAACTAAAAATCCTCCTACTAAGCTAATTCTTATTCAAATAAAATTAAATTTAACCCCCAACATTAGTAAATAAGAAAAAACTCGCAATAATCCGTAGCCCCCTAATTTTAATAAAATTCCAGCTAAAATTATAGAACCGGCAACAGGGGCTTCAACATGGGCCTTAGGTAATCATAAATGAAAAAAAAATATAGGTATTTTAACTAAAAAAGCTATAATTATACATAAATAAAAAAAAATATTATTTCTTTCAAAAAATATTATATTAAACAATATAGTGTGTCTTGTTTTATAAACATAAAAAATACCTAATATTATTGGTAAAGATGCTAATATTGTATAAAATAATAAATAAACCCCTGCCTGAATTCGTTCAGGTTGATAACCTCACCCCAAAATTAAAAATAAAGTAGGAATTAATCTTCTTTCAAAAAATAAATAAAATATAAATAAAGATATTATTCTAAAAGTTAAATATAATAAAATTAGAAGAATAATAACAAAAAATACAAAATAATTAGAAAAATTATTTGTTCTATAAATTGACTCTCTAGCCATTAATATTAAAGAACAAATTCATAATCTTAATAAAATCATTCCATAAGAAATAATATCTATTCCTATTAAATAACTAATATTTATTCAAAAATATGAATAAAAATTTAAACAAATAAATAAAAAAGATAAAAAAAATAAAAAATTTTGAACCGTTCAATAAAATTTTTTAAATAAACATAAAGGGATTATAAAAATTAATATAAACAAAAATTTTAACATAAAATTGTATTAAAAGATTGTATAAAATTATTACCGTGGGTACGAATTATTCTAACTAAAATTGAAAGACCTAAAGCACCTTCACAAACACTAAAAGTTAAAAAAACTATTCTAAAATAAAGTTCAGAATTTAAGTATCTTAAAAATATGAAAATAAATAAAAATAAACTTAAAACAATATATTCTAAACTTAATAAAGTAATTAATAAATACTTACGATTAGAAATAAAAACAAATCTACCAACAAAAATTAAAAAGATAGGTAAAATAAAATTTATGTTTATAATCATTAGTTTTAATAATTTAACTAAAATATTGGTCTTGTAAATCAAAAATAAGAATTTTCTTTTAAAACTTCAAAAAAAAAGAAATTTCTTTATCATTAATCTCCAAAATTAATATTTTAATAAACTATTTTTTGATATTTTTCAATTTATTATTAATTACCTTATTTAAGTTACTAGATTTATATTTTCTAAAATAAAACATTTCTTATCTATAGGAATCATACTGTTAATGCAAACAATTTTAATTTCTTTAATAGTAGGATACAGAAATGAATCATTTTGGTTCTCTTATATTTTATTTTTGGTATTTTTAGGAGGAATATTGGTTATATTTATTTATGTAATTTCTTTATCCTCAAATGAAATATTTTCCTCATCTTCTAACTTATATTTTATTATTTTAATTTCTATGTTTATATTTATAGTAATTTTTTTTATAACAGATTTAAATCTATTAATAGATTCAAAAAATTTAGAAACAAATTTATTTATAAATTTAGAATCTAAATTATTAATAGAAGAAAATTCTATTTATTTAATTAAAATTTATAATAATTCAACAAATTTAATTACTTTATTTTTAATTAATTACTTATTTTTAACTTTAATTATTAGTGTAAAAATTACAAATTTTTTTTATGGCCCTCTTCGACCATCTTCAAACTAATGAATAAACAACTACGAATTTCACACCCATTATTAAAAATCATAAATAACTCTTTAATTGACCTACCGGCTCCTTCAAATATTTCAACTTGATGAAATTTTGGATCTCTTTTAGGATTATGTTTAGGAGTCCAAATTATTACCGGATTATTTTTAGCAATACATTATACTTGTGATGTAACAATAGCATTTAATAGTGTTGTTCACATTTGTCGAGATGTAAATAATGGTTGATTATTACGAACGCTACACGCAAACGGAGCTTCATTTTTTTTTATTTGTATTTACCTACATGTAGGACGAGGAATTTATTATGGATCTTATTTATTTACCCCTACATGAATTGTAGGAGTTCTTCTTTTATTTTTAACAATAGGAACAGCTTTTATAGGATATGTTTTACCTTGAGGTCAAATATCATTTTGAGGAGCCACAGTAATTACTAATTTATTGTCTGCAATCCCATATTTAGGAACATATTTAGTACAATGGGTTTGAGGAGGATTTGCTGTAGATAATGCTACCCTAACTCGATTTTTTACTATTCATTTTCTTCTTCCTTTTATTATTGCAGCCTTTACTATAATCCACCTTCTTTTTTTACACCAAACAGGATCAAACAACCCTTTAGGGGTTAAAAGTGATTTAGACAAAATCCCTTTCCACCCTTTTTTTACTTTTAAGGATATTGTAGGATTTTTTATTATATTAATATTATTAATCTCTTTAACTTTAATTTCTCCAAATCTACTAGGAGACCCAGATAATTTTATCCCGGCCAATCCTTTAATTACTCCCCCCCACATTCAACCAGAATGATATTTTTTATTTGCATACGCCATTCTTCGATCAATTCCTAATAAATTAGGAGGAGTTCTAGCATTAGTATTGTCAATTGCTATTTTATTTATTTTACCATTTTATCATCTTAGAAAATTTCGAGGAATTCAATTTTATCCAATTAATAAAATTTTATTTTGAATTATAGTAGTTACTATTATTTTATTAACCTGAATTGGAGCTAAACCGGTTGAAGATCCTTATGTAATTACAGGTCAAATTTTAACAATTGTTTATTTTTTTTATTATTTAATTAACCCAATTGTTTCAACTTGATGAGATAAATTATTAAACTAGTTTATGAACTTGAATAAGTATATGTTTTGAAAACATAATATAGAAATTTAATTTTCTATAAACTTTTTACTAAATTAAATTATTTTAAAAAGAAAATAAAAAAGATGATAAAAATATTAAACTAGTTTATGAACTTGAATAAATATATGTTTTGAAAACATAATATAGAAATTTAATTTTCTATAAACTTTTTACTAAATTAAATTATTTAAAAAGAAAATAAAAAAATTTTTAATCCTAAAAAAAACAATAAATAATTTAAGGAAAAAGGTAAAAAACTTTTTCAAGCTAAATATATTAATTTGTCATAACGGAATCGTGGTAAAGTAGCTCGAACTCAAATAAAAACAAAACTAATAAAAGTTAATTTTAAATAAAAATAAAAACTAAAAATATCTGCCCCTAAAAATAATACTGTAAATAATATTCTTATAAATAAAATTCTTGCATATTCTGCTAAAAAAATTAAAGCAAATCCTCCTCTTCTATACTCTACATTAAACCCAGATACTAACTCTGACTCCCCTTCAGCAAAATCAAAAGGTGTGCGATTAGTTTCTGCTAAAGAAGAAGCTATCCAAACCAAAGATAAAGGAAAATTAATAATAATTATTCAAACATACTTTTGATAAAGAGAAAATAAGCTTAAGTTATATCCCCCCACTAAAAAAATTAATCTTAATAAAATTAAAGATAATCTTACTTCATAAGAAATAGTTTGTGCAACAGCTCGAAGACCCCCTAACAAGGCATAATTTGAATTTGAGGATCATCCAGCAATTATTACTATATACACCCCTGTTCTTGTACAACATAAAAAAAATAATAAACCTAAATTAAAAGAATACATTTTTACAAAATAAGGTATACATAATCAAATTAATAAAGAAACAAATAAAGAAAAAATAGGAGAAAAATAATAACTTAAATAATTTGATATTATAGGATAAGTTTGTTCTTTTGAAAATAATTTAATTGCATCACTAAATGGTTGAGGAATTCCTAATATTCCTACCTTATTTGGACCCTTACGAATTTGAGCATACCCTAAAACTTTCCGTTCTATTAATGTTAAAAAAGCTACTCCAACTAATACTAAAATAATTAATATTAAACTTCCAACTAATGATAAAATATTATCTATTAAAAACATTTACTATTTGTAAATAATTTACATTCATAAATTCTAAATTTATTGCACTAATCTGCCAAAATAGTAACTATTAATATAATTCAATATTATAAAATTTATATTTTTTATATTTGGTCCTTTCGTACTAAAATATAATAATTAATTAAAGATAGAAACCAACCTGGCTCACACCGGTTTGAACTCAGATCATGTAAGAAATTAAAGGTCGAACAGACCTAATTTATTAAGCTTCTACACCTAATATTTATCTTAATCCAACATCGAGGTCGCAAAATTTTTTATCGATAAGAACTCTACAAAAAAATTACGCTGTTATCCCTAAGGTAATATAATCTTATAATCAATAAAAATGGATCAATTAATCAAAAATCATTGTTATTAAAAAATAAAAGATATTTAAATTTTATTATCACCCCAACAAAATATAAAAAATTATAAAATTTAAAATTTTATAAATAAATTAAAAAATTATTATATAAAACTCTATAGGGTCTTCTCGTCTTTTAATTGTATTTTAGCTTTTTAACTAAAAAATTAATTTCAACTCAAATTTTTTTGAAACAGCTAATATTTCGTTGAACCATTCATACAAGTTTTCAATTAAAAAACTAATGATTATGCTACCTTTGTACGGTCAAAATACCGCAGCCTTTTAAAATTATTCAATGGGCAGGTCAGACTTTAAATTTAATTCAAAAAGACATGTTTTTGATAAACAGGCGAATATTATTTTTGACGAATTATTTAAAAAAATCTTTTAATAATTTTTATTAAACAAAATTGTATACTAATTTTATCATTATTTTTTTACAAATTTTATTTTTGTAAATATTTTAATAAAAAATTTAATATTTTAATAAATCAAATTTATTAATAAATAAATTATAACACATTTTTTAATAATAGCTAATTCTAAGCTTACAATTATATTACTAAATAAATTAAATTATAAAAATTTATTTTTAAGCTTATCCCTAAAAATATTTGCACTAAAAAATTAAAAATTTTTAATAAAATTTTAATATTTAAAGTACTTAAATTAAATTTATTTCTTAAAAAACTAGATACCATAAAGAACGAATAACGTTTCATTTCTAATAATTTATTTTTAATATTAATGCCACAATAACTAACATAAACTATTAGATCTCTTTAAATCGAGAAAAGTAAATTTTTACTATTTATTTAATAAACCCTGATACACATGTTTATATTAACTGAAAATTTCTTATTTTTTTATTAATTTTCAATTTAATTCAATATTATTTTTCATAAAACTTATTTATATCTCAAATTATTTATTCTTTAAAAAATACTAAAACAAAAATTTTTATAATTATTTTTAATAAATTTAATTTTTTTAATAAATTTTATTAATAAATATTTTTAATCAATTTAATTTGATTTGCACAAATAAATTTTCAAAATAAATTAAAAACTTAACTATTAATATTTATCATTCCTAGAAACACTTTCCAGTACTTCAACTATGTTACGACTTATCTCATTTTAATTAACGAGAGCGACGGGCGATATGTGCATATTTTAGAACTATTATCAAATAAACTCTTTTATTTATTTTACTGTCAAATCCAATTTTATAAAAAAATTTCATTTTTTAATCCATTTAAATAAATTTATTGTAACTCATTTTTTCTTAATTATAAGCTGCACCTTGATCTGACATTTTAACTAATTAATTTTTTAGAAAATTTTTTCTTTTTTAAGAGATTCTTATGACGATGGTATACAAACTAATAAACTAAGTAAGATAAAATGAGGATTATCAATTATAAAACAAGTTCCTCTGATTAGATTAAAATACCGCCAAATTTATTAAGTTTCAAGAACATAACTATTACTACTCTATTTTTCTTAATTTAAGATTTTTATAATAGGGTATCTAATCCTAGTTTATATTAAAAATTTTTAAGCTTAAAATTTTTTATTTTTAATAATTTTTTAAATTTAAAATTTAACCTAAAAAATTTAATTATAAATTAATTTTTAAATTTTAACTCTAAATAATAAATTTTATTTGTATAAATTGTATAACCGCAGTTGCTGGCACAATTTTTACTTATACTAAATAATTTACTAATTCAAAATTTCTTTTATTATTAAAATTAATCACTGAGAATAAAAAAAAAATTATTATTATTAAAATAATAATTATTACCTACAAAAATTTTCATGTGAAATAAACTATACATAAAACTTTAAGTTAAAATTAAACTTTAA